TTTCTCATATAATTCGGATATCAGAAAGATTACCATATATAACATAAAATTTCTCCGCCGATTCTTTCTAATCGAGCCTCTCGATCTGTCATTATACCTCGAGAAGTGGAAAGAATTACAATCCCCATTCCTCCTAAAATTCTAGGAATTCGTTGATAATTCGAATAGATTCGTAGACCAGGTCTACTGATTCGTTTTAAATTCAAAATATTTTTATATGATCCTTTCTTATTTCTTCTATGTCGTAGAGTTAAAACTAAAAAATCTTTTTTGTTTTCCCGATGTTTTCTCACGTTTTCAATAAAACCTTCTCGGAAAAGTATTGTAACAATGTTTTCAGTGATATTAGTACATGGTATTCGAACCGTTCCTTTTCTATTCATGTCAGCATTTCGTATAGAAGTTATTATGTCAGCAATGGTGTCCTTACCCATGATAAATTAAAATGATTGTTGCCCTTGACTTTTGATATAATCAACATGCTCTTTTATTATATCTTTTATTTTCTAGCTTTTATTAATTTTATTTTATTCTTTTCTATTTTTTTATTTATGAATTATGGAATTTTTAAATATTTTTGATTTTTAAATTGAAAAATTGAATATGAATATATTTAAAAAATCTTTTTAATTTTAATATAATTATAATATATAATAAATAATAAAGATTTTTATATTTATAATAAGATAAGATTTCTAATAATTACAAATACAAAAAAAAGTATATGCGTGAGACATAATCAATCTATTAATTAATCTATATCTATTTCATTCAAATACTATAAATATATCACGGTCTCGTCTTATAATACCTCGGGTGCTAATGAAACTATTTTAGTGAAATTTAACTGTCTCAATTCCCGGGCGATCGCACCAAAAATTCGAGTTCCTTTTGGATTTCCTTCTTGATCAATGACAACCGCAGCATTATCATCATATTGTATTATCATACCGTTGTTACGTTTGAGTTCTTTACAAGTCCGTACAATTACAGCTCTGATCACTTCTGATCTTTCTAAAGGAGTATTTGGTACTGCTTCCTTGATTACAGCAACAATAACGTCACCAATATAAGCATATCGTCGATTACTAGTTCCTATGATTCGAATACACATCAATTCGCGGGCCCCGCTGTTATCGGCTACATTCAAATGGGTTTGAGGTTGAATCATATCATTTTTTTTCTCTGTTCTTTCAGTGCAAAGGGCGAAGTAAAAAAAAAAGAAATATTGTGTATCAAAAAAAAAAGAAACCTACAATTGCAATTGTTTTTTTTCATCCCAAAGACCTCTTTCCTTTGGTTCGAATTATTATGCTGAAATAATGAATTGAGTTCGTATAGGCATTTTGGATGCTGCTATTGCAATAGCTTTTCTGGCTATATTTTCTGTGACTCCGCCCATTTCATAAAGTATTCTACCCGGTTTAACGACAGCTACCCAATATTCGGGAGATCCTTTTCCCGAACCCATACGTGTTTCTGTAGGTCTTACTGTAACCGGTTTGTCTGGAAATATGCGTACCCATATTTTTCCACCACGGCGGGCATTTCGTGACATTGCCCGCCGTCCTGCTTCTATTTGTCTAGATGTGATCCAAGTGGGCTCAAGTGCCTGAAGAGCATATCTACCGAAGCAAATATGATTACCCCGAGAGGATATTCCTTTCATTCTTCCTCTATGTTGTTTACGGAATCTGGTTCTTTTTGGGTTATAGTTGATGGTTCTTTCTCAATTCCATCTCTACTACAGAACCGTACATGAGATTTTTACCTCATACGGCTCCTCGCGAATGAAACGATTAAAATAGAATATACATGGATTTAAAATAATATACCGAATCGTCGTGGGATTTTTGGAGATTTCATCAAATCTATTGGAAATTTGTATATCTTGTTTTGATATATAACTAAACAAGTATTCTTTTTCTATTATACACAATTCTTGCTATCTAGGTATAAATAGATAATGTAGTTTTGTTATATTATAATTATAAGGTTTAAACAAATTTTGTTTTTCCTTTTATTATCATATCGGATTGGCCCCAATTTAGAAATCCAATAAAATAGAAATTTTCGCGGGCGAATATTTACTCTTTCATTATCTATTTCAGATGTAGGGTTAGCCCATGACTCCTCAGAACATGATTCCTCAGAATAAATGGATTGGTTCTTGGTTTGTTCCGCCATCCCATCCAATGAATCATTAAGATTCGTTTTTAATAAAATCTTAGGCATTCACCGGTTCCGTCGTTCCCATCGCCTCTCGATTAATGGTTAGGTCTGAATTGTATAATGGAGCCTCTAATTCCATTTTCTTGAGTCAACCTTCTCAGTTTTTAGTGACTCGGGACTCTTGATTTGTTTGTTCTATGAATATAGTTATCTAATTATGGATTAATTAATATTAATATTGATGCTTTATTACATTACCTTTTATGAGATGACTCATAGACCTTACATATTCGAATTCTCTATCATTGATATTCTTTTTCTCTCTTTC